TCTAAATATAAGTTTTCTTCTTCCGCATGCAGAAAAGGAATCAGTAAATCAATTAAATTCCGGGAGGCTTCGTGAAGTGCTTCTTTAGGAGTTAAACTTCCATTTGTCCATATTTCGAGAAAAAGTATCTCTTGTTTTTCATTTCCATTCCCATAAGAATGAATACTATGATTCGCATTTCGAACAGGCATGAATACAGCATCTATAGGATAACTTCCGTCTTGAAAGTTATTTGGTGTTTTTATATGATATCCTCGATTCCTCTCAATTTGTAATTCAATACACAAATTAATTGGTTCCATTAGGCTAGCTATATGCTGTGTCTTATCAATGATTTCCACAGAAGGCGGTAAGATTATGTCTTGAGCAGTTACACAGCCAGGACCTTTGACAAAAATAGACGCCTTGCAAGTTCCATACAAATTACTTTTCAATACAATTTCTTTCAAATTCATTAAAATTTCATGTACTGATTCTTGAATACCTACTATCGTAGAATATTCATGTGGTATTTTTTCAAATTTTGCACGAGTGATACACGTTCCTTCTATTTCCCCAAGCAAGGCTCTTCGCATCGCAATGCCTATTGTATCGGCTTGTCCTTTCATAAGTGGAGACAGGATAAAGCGTCCATAATAAAGACGCTTACTGTCTACTCTTGATTCAACACACTTCCACTGTAGTGTCCGAGTAGATACTGTTACTTCCTCTCGAACCATATTTATATGATTTGATCAGATCATTGAATCATTTATTTCTCTTGATTCTTTCATTTTATTTCTACACACGTCTTTTTTTAGGGGGCCTACAGCCATTATGTGGCATAGGGGTTACATCACGTATGAAATTTAATAGTATACCGCTTCTACGAATAGCTCGTAATGCTGCATCTCGTCCCAGACCCGGACCTTTTATCATGACTTCTGCTCGTTGCATACCTTGATCCACTACTGCCCGAATAGCATTTCCTGCTGCGGTTTGAGCAGCAAATGGCGTACCTCTTCTTGTACCCTTGAATCCACAAGTACCGGCGGAGGACCAAGAAATTACCCGACCCCGTACATCTGTAACAGTCACAATGGTGTTGTTGAAACTTGCTTGAACATGAATAATTCCCTTTGGTATTCTACGTGCATTTTTACGTGAACCACTACGCCCATTCCTACGTGAACCCGTTCTTGCTAGAGATTTTGCCATACTTTATCATCGAATTCGGAGATATATGGATATATCCATTTCATGTTAAAGGACATTTGATATTTTTTCATTGGATCGGATCCTTTATGTTAGAGAGTCCATTTTAACAAGATTAGCCCTGTCTTTGTTTATGTCTCGGGTTGGAACAAATTACTATAATTCGCCCCCTCCTACGGATCAGTCGACATTTTTCACAAATTTTACGAACGGAGGCCCTTATTTTCATAGTTGTTGTTCCTTAACTTAATTCCGAATATCCTTTTGGATTGGAAGAAAATACGTTTCTTGAAATGGTAAACCGCGAATTCTAGCTCCACGGGGGTATGTTGAAGTTCAAAAAACCACCTAATCTTTTGAATCCTTGTTGTGGTGGAGTCTAAAAACTATATGTTTTTTGATTGAAGCATAACATAAACACTTACTTCAACCTTGATTGCTATTATACGTATCAAACTAAAACCCCGTGAGATACTTCCTGAAACATAACTTAAATCCTCATTATCTAAATGAAATCTGAACATACCATTAGGTAGAGTGATTTATTTAAGCTTCATAAATAATTTTGTTTTTTTCATTTTAGCATTCTAGGTAAAACCCCTAGAAGTATCAACTGATGTTGATATCAACTACTCCTTCCCTTTTTGTTGACAAATAGGAAATTTCGAATACAATTTGGATATAATAAGGATTACCATATATAACACAAAATTTCCCCGCCGATTCCTTGTAGTCGAGCCTCTCGATCTGTCATTATACCTCGAGAAGTAGAAAGAATTACAATCCCCATTCCACCTAGAATCCTAGGAATTCTTTGATAGTTAGAATAAATTCGTAGGCCAGGTCTACTAATCCGTTTTAAATTTAAAATAGTTCTAGATGGTCCTTTCCTATTCCTTCTATGTCGTAGAGTTAAAACAAGGAAATATTTGTTGTTTTCCTGATGTTTTCTCACATTTTCAATAAAACCTTCTTGTAAAAGTATTTTAACAATGTTTTCGGTGATTTTAGTAGATTCTATTCGAACTGTCCCTTTTCTATTCATGTCGGTATTTCGTATAGAAGTTATTATGTTAGCAATAGTGTCCCTACCCATGATGAACTAAAATTATTCTTTCCTTCCATTTTTGATATAATCAACATGTTTTTATTTCCATTTTACTATTTAATATTTAACAATATTTAACTTTAACATAGTATTTCAAAATTCTTTAATTTTAATTATGTTAAATAAATATAAGTGTTAAATAAATATAAGGTATATGCGTGAGATACAATCTAATTTCAGACAAATACTTCATACAAATACTATGTATAATAGAACTATGTATAATAGAACTATTATCTTATAATACCTCAGGAGCTAACGAGACTATTTTAGTAAAACTTAATTGTCTCAACTCTCGGGCAATCGCACCAAAAACTCGAGTTCCTTTTGGATTTCCTTCTTGATCAATAACAACTGCAGCATTGTCATCATATCGTATTATCATACCGTTGTCACGTTTTAGTTCTTTACAAGTGCGTACAATTACAGCTCTGATCACTTCTGATCTTTCTAGCGGTGTGTTTGGTAATGCTTCCTTGATTACAGCAACAATAATGTCACCAATATGAGCATATCGGCGATTACTAGCTCCGATGATTCGAATACACATTAATTCTCGAGCCCCGCTGTTATCGGCTACATTCAAATGGGTTTGAGGTTGAATCATATCATTTTTTAATCTGTTCTTTCAATGCAAAGAGTGAAGGAAAAAAAAGAAATATTGTTTGTCAAAAAAAAAAAAAGAAACCCGCAATTTTTTTATCCCAAGACTTTTTTCTTTGGTTTTACGTCCCTATTTATCCTGAAATAATGAATTGAGTTCGTATAGGCATCTTTGAGGCCGCTATTTCAATAGCCTTTCTGGCTATATTTTCTGCTACTCCACCCATTTCATAAAGTATTCTACCTGGTTTAACGACAGCTACCCAATATTCGGGAGATCCTTTACCCGAACCCATACGTGTTTCTGTAGGTCTTACTGTAACGGGTTTGTCTGGAAATATACGTACCCATATTTTTCCACCACGCCGCACATTTCGTGTCATTGCTCGTCGCCCCGCTTCTATTTGTCTAGATGTGATCCAAGCCGGTTCAAGTGCCTGAAGAGCATATTTACCGAAAGAAATACGATTGCCTCGATAAGATATCCCTTTCATTCTTCCTCTATGTTGTTTACGAAATCTGGTTCTTTTGGGGTTATAGTTGATGCTTCTTTTTCAATTCCATCTCTACTACAAAACCGGACATGAGAGTTTCTTCTCATCCGGCTCCTCGCGAATTAAAGGATTCAAATGAAATGAAAATATACTGAATTTTTGATTCTTTTTTTTTTTGAGATTTCATCTAATCTATTAGAAATTTCTATATCTTGTTTGGATATCTACTTAAAACATGTATTTTAGTTTATTTAAAATGTATTTTAGTTTATTTCTAGATAATTTTTTTTTCTTTTTATTAATATAATTAATGTCTTTTTTTTTTTTTGTCTTTTATCATATTGAATCAAACAAGATTAACTAATCTAATAAAAACCTTCGCAGGCGAATATTTACTCTAATTCAATATTTATATTTATTTCCGTTCTAGGGTTAGCTCATAATTTCTCGGAATAAATGAATTGGTCTCGGTTCGTTCCGCCATCCCACCCAATGAATTAGTAGAGTTCGTTTTTCAATAGAATCCTCTGTATTCATAGGTTCCGTCGTTCCCATCACTTCTCAATTAATGGTTAGGTTTGAATTCTACAATGGAGCTCTCATTAAATTTGTTCTTGAGTCAATCTTCTCAGTCTTTATTGGCTCGAGGCTCTGGATTTGTTTATGAACAGTTTTATCTAGTTATGGGTGAATCAGTATTAATGCGCTCTAACACTGCCTTTTCTGAGATGACTCATAAACCTTACATATATTGGAATGGTTGATATATCATTGATATTCTTTTTCTTTCTTTCTCTCCCTCTTCCATTTATCTGCATACTTTTCTATCAAAAGCAGATTGGTTTTTCTTTTGTTTTTTATTTTATGCAAAAAAAAAATTCAGTTGCTACAATGATATGGCCAATATATCATATCTTGACTGGTTTTTTGTATCCAGATAATGTGAAGTAATGAGTTGATTATTAGTTCTATAATTATTAGTTCATAGTATGGGTAGGTCCATTTTATTTTTGAATCCTATCCTTTCTAAAAAAAATCAACGAGTCACACACTAAGCATAGCAATTAAATAAACTGATCAATCAAATTTTTATTCAACCCTATAGAATTGAGAATTGCTCATTTTCTTTTTTTTTTTCTTTAAGAGAAAAAGAATGAAAGGAAAGAGTTTATTATTTTTTATTCTATTTTTCAATGAATATAGTGTAAAGACAGGTAAAGTATTCTTATTCCTCTTCTAAAAATATCCAAATTTTGATGCCCAATACCCCATAGATAGTTCGGACTGTATAGCAACAATAATCAATTTTAGCTCGAATGGTTTGTAGCGGAACCCTACCTTCTCGGACCCATTCGACACGTGCAATTTCTTTTCCGTCGATACGCCCCGCAATTTGTACTTGAATTCCTTTTGTATCCGCCTGCTCGGTTAATTCAATAGCCTTTTTCATTGCTTTGCGAAATGAAACTCTATTCTTTAATTGTCCAGCTATAAATTCTGCAAGAATATTAGGGTCCCCATAAGGGTTTGTAATTCTTCTAATAGTAATGTTGACTTTTCGGTTGACATAATTTAGTTCTTTTTGTATAGCCATCTGTAAT